AGATTCAGAAACGAGATTTAAATACCTAAGCACGAAGTTCTATTTTGGGGTGGAGAGTTTTGACGGATACGTTTCAACAAAATAGCTAACGTCATAATAGACGAATTGTGCAAGAACCTATAGTTTTCTTAAAAAAAAAGAGAGAAAGGATAATCAAAAGGGCATTTTGATTCTATATCGAAAGACTAGAAAAATTCATTTTTTTGTTCTCGCTTCAATATAGTTATAAAAAAATGAAATAAACATTTTTCTATCTATGATCCGTTGAATTAAAAAAAGGCCCGGCGAGGTATTGACCAGGCCAGGCCGTGGGAATAAAAGGCCTTTCGGGAGAAGTATTTCTGGTTTTATTTATTATTTATATTGATTGTTTTTTTTATGGAATCCTTAGTTGAGTTGGAATTTCGGATAAACCTTGTAGTATATCTTGTATCTATTTTTTTTTTCACTTTTAATATATTTATTTCTATATTCTAATTTCTAATTTATTTCTATATTCTAATTTCTATATGTTTATAGTTTCTATATATATCAGACTTTATATAGCTTTATATAGATTTATAATATATATAATGTATGAAATTCTTATCTATATTAGTACTTATATATATTAGTATTAGATCAATTTCTATTTAGAAATAGAAGAAATATTCAATTAAATTAAAAAAGTAATTAAAAATGAAATAATATAATGATGTAAATAACTTCAAAAAATTGACTTATATTGAAGTTTAATTATTCTATATTCTACTATAGTATAGAATGTATAAACTATTCTCTAGAATTTATATTCTATAAAAGAGTCTAGAATCTGAAAGAATTTCGAATTGAAATTATATATCTTATATAAATTATATATCTTATATTCTTATATATTGAAAACCTAGAAAAAATAGAAAAAAAGAATTTTTAAATGGCACGTTATGTGTAATCTAACTATAGTAATTAGTAATTCTTTTTTGTAATTACTTTTTTTCAATAGGGAGAGATGGCTGAGTGGACGAAAGCGTCGGATTGCTAATCCGTTGTACGAGTCATTCGTACCGAGGGTTCGAATCCCTCTCTTTCCGTTTCTGTTGATGATTTACTATTTTTTTATCTTTCGAATTGATTGAATTCTTTTTATTTGTTTTTAAAAAATAAGACACTAAAAAAAGTAAGGAAACTCCTCTTTTATTCTTCACGTCCAGGATTACGTCCTGGGTCATTAGATAGAAATCCGAAAATGAAGAGAGAAACAAAGAATATCACTACTGTGTAAACGAAGAGTTTGAGAGTAAGCATTACACAATCTCCAAGATCTTTTTGTGTAAAAAAGAGAATAGATTTCCCCATATATTCTATTTTGACACCGAGAATTTTAGTAGTTTCTGGAAATCGAAAAAAGAAAAAAATGAATTCATTCTATAAGACGTATCTGATCTTTTCATTTATTAATATAACCATATTCGAATTTTTTCTCGAATAAATCGTTCATTTTTCTAGGACAATATTTGAAATCTCATCGAAAACTTACAGCAGCTTGCCAAACAAAGGCTAGTAGCAAAAAGAGTAGAGGTATGACTGGCATAAAATCGACGATTGGACTCAAAAATGCATAGGCCTCGGGCAATTTGGCGAATAAAAAACCACTCGAAGAAAGGGCAGAATTAAGACAAATACAGATCAAACTAAAGATATTAAGCATAGCAGGCATCTTTTTTATTGAAGATTATTGCATTTTGATTGAGTTATTGATATAAGATAAGCGAAAAATTAAGAAAGTACATCCAAAATCCTTTCTTTTTTTTTGAACTTACTCAATCAAAAACTCTTCCATTCTCAAATCAAAAGAGAATAGAAGAAATCATACTTTCATAAATTATCTTAATTAAATTATATGTAATGATCAAGAAATTCAGTTTCATTCTATACCTACACGTGTGAAAATCCTAATAACAATCGACTGGATTCTATAGAGATTTTGGCTGGAATTGACGAACAATCAATAACAATATTAGTGTAGAGTAGAAATCGAAGTGGGGCGTGGCCAAGTGGTAAGGCATCGGGTTTTGGTCCCGCTATTCGGAGGTTCGAATCCTTCCGTCCCAGAGCATCTGGATTCTATCCTAATTGTTTTTGACCAAGGGACTGTTTGTAAAAAAAAGTGTAGTCTTATATAGATAATTTTTTTCTTCTTTCGCTTTTTTAATTTAAAGATTCGTTTCTGAATTCTATCTTTTTCACAAACCGGAATTGAGTTCAAAGCACACACAGATATAACAGAATCGAATTGTGATCTAATACAGGCAAGATAGGATAAGAAATTGCTTCTATAAATTTCGATTACAATTAAAAGGGGATTAGACGAACATATACCTCTCCATATGGAAGGCATTTCGTTACTTATGCCGCGTGTCTATTTCTATTATTTCTATATAAATAAAAAAAATAAAAAAAAAAATATTATAATAGTTAGGTTAACATTAACAGAATTCTCAAAGACGCATTCATAACCAAAATGCGAAAGCAATTCTATATTCTCTATCCCTTAGCAGCTAACTTTTAAATTCTCCGTATTGTGTATATGTATTCGAAACAAGAGTCTATTTTAGTACTTATTGAATTCAATTCAATAGGATTAAAGCCCCTATGTTAACCGTGGTGAGGTAAAATAACAAGGAAGAAAAAATATTGAATTTAGCTCTATTTTGTTTCGTTTTGTACCTAGACAGTTTATGATTTTGTAAAAAAAGGTGCTTTTTTTGGGGGGGCTATGACCCCCGATACCTATGGAGAATTGGGGGGGGTAGATAAGAGTTAATCAACAACAAAGGTGTCAATTTGAATATCTACCCGAATCTCATTTCGGATTATCAAAAAATTAAGTTACCTATTTACATATGTATTTTGAAACTGAATTTTTAGGTAGTTCGTATTTTGTTCTTTATTTTATAACGAATGAATAAATCTATGTAATGGTTGAAAAGTGATTTAGACATTCTATTCACCGTAATGGAAAATTTATTGAATCCCAAAAGAAATACGTAACGTATAAAATGAGGAAATCTTCCTATCTTATCTATTATAGTCTTTGATCTCAGTAAGAAGGGTTTGCAATTTTTGTGCAAAAAATCAGATTTGTTTTTCCAAGTTATCATTTCGATATACCTATCGGTTTTATTTAAATGATTAATGCTGAGTTCGAGAAAAAGCTTTATTTTGGCTTTTATTGTAAATGTAAAAAAAATTCCAATAATTATGTTGAATTAGGAATCTTTTTTACATTTATTCACTTACTTAGTTTATCTTATATTTATATCTACCCTTCTATTTCGAATTTCTATTTAGAATCCTATACTATAATCAAAAAAATCGATAAAAATATAGATAGAATTTTCTTAATAGAATAGAATTCTATCCGTATATTCTTTAATGCGTATATTATTTAATGGAAATAATAGAATACATATATCTAATATAGAATAAAGTATAAATTTCTATGTACGTACCGACTAAACCAATGACTATTCATGATTCCATAATTGAATCAATTGCATACCGGTTCAAAATTTGAGGAATGTTATGGTAAAACTTCGTTTGAAACGATGTGGTAGAAAGCAACGTGCGACTTGAAGGACATGATCTGGTGTGGATTTTTAATCCATCATTTTATATATAAAGGTGCTCTTGGCTCGACATCCCCTGTTCGGTTAGACTAGGACCCACACTTTTTATTGTGGTGTAGTTAATTTAAACTAGTACATGATGGAGCTCGAGTAGAAAGTATGGATTCATTTCTTAAGAGCAAGAATCTAGGGTTAGTGTGAATCAATAAATTAGAACAACTTCGTAAATATATTTTTGACAAATAAATCGAAAGGATCCAATCCCACCAAGTTTCCAATCCAAAAGGAAAATTTGTTGGAATTGAGAAACCCTTTTCGATAACAAAGTATATTGTGAGAGAATCAAGTGTTTGTATGATTCTTTTCTTTGATAAACAATCACAAAAAGGGTATGTTGCTGCCATTTTGAAAGGATTAAAGATCAACGAAGTAATGTATAAACCTAATGATTCAAAGCAAAGAGATTCCGAAACAAGGAAAGGCCCTTTTCATTCTCAATTGTATCAACAACTGGATTAGAATGAAGAATTCCAGTAGAGGTTAAATAAGCCAGACAAAACAAAGGGGGTTAGAGACCACTCAATAAATGAAAGTGTTCTCTCGAGTTATTTGAGAGTTATTCAACTTGAGTTATGAGTGCAAATGGTTTTTCCGGAAAGAAGAATAAGAGCAAAAGGGGGCTTAATTCTTAGTCTAATTAATTTGATGATTTTATGGATCTATTTGCCATTAGAATTTTATATATCCATAACTTGAAAAAAAAAAAAGAATAATAAATCATTTTTCTTGAGCCGTACGAGGAGAAAACTTCTTATACGTTTCTAGGGGGGTATTGTTCATATAATCTATCCCAATGAGCCGTCTATCGAATTGTTGCAATTGATGTTCGGTCCCGAAGAGAAGGAAGAGATCTTCGGAAAGTTGGTTTTTATGATCCGATAAAGAATCAAACTTATTTAAATGTTCCCGCTATTCTATATTTTCTTGAAAGGGGCGCTCAACCTAGTGGAACTGTTTATGATATTTTAAAGAAGGCAGAGGTTTTTAAAGAACTTCGCCCTAATGAAACGAAATTCACTTAATTAAATACAACAAGAAAAGGACTTGAGCGGTTCGTATATAGTTTGATATAATCCTTTCTTATTCCCACCTTCTTTTGCCCTATTCAGACCTATTTTGTATTGTTCCCATAGGAGGCTGTGTCTCCTCTAATGAATGATCAAAATATTTTTTTTATATAAGATTTTTATATAAGATGTATAGAAAAAAGAGAAAGTGAACAAACGAAGAAAGTTTGCCAAGTCACTAACAGTAGGAATTGGCTCTAGCAATAGACAATTCCGACATTCCTTTCAATTGGATGGTTTTCTTTGGAATTCGATTCAAAAAAGAATGACTTATTTGACGTATAATTATTGATCTTTTTGCTACTTCTTTTGTATTTCGATCTACATTCCTTTCTAATCATGTAACTTATTTCGATAGTGCCAATCCAACACAAGTTCTTTATTTATTTTTCTTATTTGATATCCTATTTTTTTGTTCAATTGATTATTTTCTTATCTTAAATTTTCAAGAAAATTGATATCATTTCTTTTTTTTCTATTTTGCGTTCTATATATTTATTCTTTTTTTTTTTAACATACATATTGACAAGAGTGTAGGGAACAAATATAATTCAAGTGTCAATGGATCCATTTTTTTCTCTATTTTTTTGTCCTACATACAAAACACAGGTTTTGTTTTTTACGTTATTCAAAGATTCGTTGAATTTGTTGTGATACAAAACCAAATTTTTTATAAGGAAATGGATAGATAATTAAACAAAAAAGAAGATCTGAAAATTGAAAATATAGAGATAGAAAGATAGAGAAAGAAAATATATATATGAAAATATATATAATGTGGTGGATCAAAATATCTAATAAGTGGTCTAGCTTTTTATTTGAAAATTTCTTGTATTGTCAGTTGATCTTTTTTTTTTTGCTAATTCAATGTTTTGGTTGTCTAATTTCTTTATTTTGATCTCGATTGTATCTATATACTATACTCTCTTTGGGTTGCTAACTCAACGGTAGAGTACTCGGCTTTTAAGTGCGGCTAGGGTCTTTTACACATTTGGATGAAGCAAGGGATTCGTCCACACCATCGGTAGAGTTTGTAAGACCACGACTGATCCTGAAAGGAATGGATGGAAAAAAGAGCATGTCGTATCAATGGAGAATTATGAAACAATTTCGTTCTTATTAGATCGGTACAAAAACTTTGGTTGAATTCTTAGAACGAAACGAAATTAATTCAAAGTTGGGTCGATTGAATACATGGATCGAGCCTTATGGCTCTAATTGTAGGGAAAGAAAAAGCAACGAGCTTATGTTCTTAATTGGAACGATTACCCGCCCTAATTAAACGTTAAAAATAGATTAGTGACTGGTGCGGGACGGCTTTTCCAGGAGTGGATTAGCGATTTTTTAGTGAATCCTAACTATTAGCCATTTTCCATTAGAAAAGAAAATGGAGATGAATGTGTAGAAGAAACGGTATATTGATAAGGATACTTTTTTTCCAAAATCAAAAGAGCGATTGGGTTGAAAAAATAAAGGATTTCTAACCATCTTCTTATCCTATAACTAGATAGGAAAGGAACCAATTAGATGGAAAAAAGATAGAGAGTCCGTTGATGAGTTTACCGGTTTACGAGGTATCTATTATTTTATAATAGAATACCTTGTTTTGACTATATCGCACTATGTATCATTTTCTAACCCAAGAAACCCTCTACTTTTCTTTTCGTTTCCGGTCTCATTTTAAATGGAGGAATTCCAAGGATATTTAGAACTAGATAGATCTTGGCAAGACGATTTTTTATATCCACTTATCTTTCAGGAATATATTTATGCACTTGTACATGATCAGGATTTAGGTTTAAACAGGTCCATTTTGTTGTCAAATAAAAAAAAAGGTTATGACACAAAATATAGTTTACTAGTTGTGAAACGTTTAGTTATTCGAATGTATCAACAGAATTATTTGATTCTTTCTGTTAATGATTCTAACAAAAATGAATTTCTTGTGCCCAAGAAAAATTTGTATTCTCAACAAATCTCAGAGGGATTTGCAGCTATTGCGGAAATTCCATTTTCTATGCGATTACGATCTTCCCTAGAAGCAAAAGAACTAAAAAAATCTCAAAATTTACGATCAATTCATTCAATATTTCCTTTTTTAGAGGACAAATTTTTACGTTTAAATTATGTGTTAGATATATTGATACCTCACCCTGTCCATCTGGAAATCTTGGTTCAAACTATTCGTTACTGGGTAAAAGATACCTCCTGCTTGCATTTATTGCGATTCTTTCTTTATGAGTATTTTAATAGTGTTATTACTCTAAAGAGGTCTGTTTCCAATTTTTCAAAAAAAACGAATCAAAGATTCTTATTGTTCTTATATAATTCCCATGTGTGTGAATGCGAATCCATCTTCGTTTTTCTCCGCAACCAATCCTCTCATTTACGATCAACATCTTACAGAGCCTTTCTTGCACGAGTTTATTTCTACCTAAAGTTAGAACATTTTGTAAAAGTTTTTACTAAGCATTTTGGGGTTATCCTGTGGTTCTTCAAGGATCCTTTTCTGCATTATGTTAGGTATCAAGGAAAATGGATTCTGGCCTCAAGGGGGACATTTTTTCTGATGACTAAATTGAAATATTACTTTGTCAATTTCTGGCAATCTAATTTTTCTCTCTGGTTGCAAACAAGAAGAATCTATATCAATCAATCATCAAATCAGCCCATGGATTTTATGGGTTTTCTTTTAAGTGTGCGACTAAAACAGTCCGTGGTACGGAGTCAAATGTTAGAAAATTCATTCTTAATAGATAATGGTA